GATCAAGTGATACTTCAAAGTATTACTTTTTTTAACTCAGTTATATCTATTGTTTTTTGGCTCGGCTAGCCCTCCTAGCCGAGCCGGGGGAAACCAATAACAAATAAAGAAATAAAAAAGATTCAACGAGTAAAAGGAGAGAGAGGGATTCGAACCCTCGATAGTTCTGAATAAAGAACTATACCGGTTTTCAAGACCGGAGCTATCAACCACTCAGCCATCTCTCCGAAAACAATCTCCATTTTATTTTATTTGTATTCTCCAGAATAGAACATGGTCGTATGAGTTGATACCACCATTATCCGTAGGTAGAAACAGCCGGGGTGTGAATATATATATTTGTATATATGGATGCATGAGCCGGCATGTATGTTTGTGAAGTAAATAAAAACGGCCCCGACTCCATGTCCGAATAAAGTGGTAATAAGTCCTACAGGATCCATGGGTTCATGGTCAAATCCCTCTATGATATATTTTATTACAATTTTTTTTTGTATGAGAGAGGGATCAAATGGTATAGTTTATTTATTGGTAGCTTGGAGGATTAGAAGTATGACTATTGCTTTCCAATTGGCTGTTTTTGCATTAATTGCTACTTCATCAATCTTATTGATTAGTGTACCCGTTGTATTTGCTTCTTCTGACGGTTGGTCAAGTAACAAAAATGTTGTCTTTTCCGGTACATCATTATGGATTGGATTAGTCTTTCTAGTAGCTATCCTTAATTCTCTTATCTCTTGAACCAATTCAGTATTTTCCAGATCAAAAAAAGAAATGACCCCCTAGAATCCCTTCGGGTTGTGAGACGCATTAAAATTCCATAACATAATAAATATAAGATAAAAATGAATCCCGAAAAGGAAAATAAATCAAAAAATTGGGGGGTCAAAGTCCAACTTCTTGAATAAACAAAAAATTCTATTGTTATATTATATTTTATATGTTATATATTAATTAGACAATTGGAATCGTTCTGAAGATAGTATCCGTATCCGTCCCTGCACAATAATGATCCAGACATGATATCATATATGTGGAGACATATACGGGCTTATCAGGAACAAAAAACGCGGATATGGTCGAATGGTAAAATTTCTCTTTGCCAAGGAGAAGATGCGGGTTCGATTCCCGCTATCCGCCTATAGTGAATTAATGGAATAGGATAAATAATTCGGTAGAGTTTACTACGATAGTGTAGTGGTTCTATCTTCTCTTCCTACTTCTTTTCCTCCGATCCAAAAAGATAAATAGTAATTAATGGCTAGTTAACATTAACAGAGTCAGACCTAAATTTTTTTTTGACAAAAAACGATTGATATTGCGGAGACAGGATTTGAACCCGTGACCTCAAGGTTATGAGCCTTGCGAGCTACCAAGCTGCTCTACCCCGCGTTGAAGAGAAGAGATGGGAACTAATGGACAACCGAGGATTGGATGTGCCCCTCTACCATATCCATACAAATAGAATATCCCATTTATACAGAATGGTAAAGGGGGCTCTCTATGATCGATGATCATAGAGATCAATAGAAAGAGGAAGGTATAGTTTGATCCTTACCAACTTGATCTTGTTGCACCTGGTAACAAACATGCATGAACCATTTCACGAAGTATGTGTCCGGATAACCCAAAGTCTCGATAGTTAGCTCTCGGTCTTCCGGTCGAAAAACAACGTCGATGAAGACGTGTAGGTGCACTATTACGTGGTGGGGATTGTAATTTTCCATGAATTTCCCATTTATCACTCAACGACGAAACTTTTTTTATTTCCTTTTTTGAAGATCGACGAATCAAATGATATTTCTGTTCTAATCTCTGCCTCTTCTTCTCCCTCTGAATCAAACCTTTCCTTGCCATAATGGTTCAGTTCCTATTATTATCAATGATACAAGTCGAATCCTAGATGTGGAAATATTAAGAAGGTGGTCCACCTTCTCTATCGAACAAAATTAGATTGTCGATGATAAAACGTATTCAAAAAAAATGAATTAACCAAATTTGCCTGATGTAGAGGCAATCAAGAAAGCTGCGTAAGTGAATATATAACCTACAGAAAAGTGGGCTAATCCAACCAATCTCGCTTGCACAATGGATAGAGCCACTGGTTTATCTCTCCATCGAATCAAATTAGCCAAAGGTGTGCGTTCATGAGCCCATGCTAAAGTTTCAATTAATTCCTGCCAATATCCACGCCAAGAAATTAAGAACATAAACCCAGTAGCCCAAACAAGATGTCCAAATAAGAACATCCATGCCCATACCGATAAACTATTCATACCAAAAGGGTTATATCCGTTGATGAGTTGTGAAGAGTTTAACCATAGATAATCTCTTAACCACCCCATCAAATAAGTGGAGGATTCATTAAACTGTGAAACGTTACCCTGCCATAATGTGATGTGCTTCCAATGCCAATAAAAAGTAACCCATCCAATGGTATTTAACATCCAGAAAACCGCCAAATAAAATGCGTCCCAAGCAGAAATATCACAAGTACCCC